ATGCACGAACGTAACGCTCACAACTTCCCTCTGGATCTAGCTGCTGTTGAAGCTAATTCTATAGACGGCTAATTAATCAATCCGATGGATTGTTAGTGTGTTTCAATTCTTGAAAAGGAAAAAGAGTACCAAACATTTTTTTAAAGGTTTGGTACTCTTTTTATGTCTAAAAGTTATTGCAAGCAGAGCACAATAACTTTTTATCCTGCATCTAGCAGGAATTGAACCCGCGACTTCCCAATTATGAGTTGGGTGCTTTTACCCATTCAGCTATGGATGCTAAATAAAGCAAAAAAATAAGTCGATTCTATAATAATAAGTATTTCAACTTAGATCTGAAATTGGTATCCAATTTCATTCTCTCCTCTCATAGGCAATTCATACCTATTGCTAAATATTTAAATAGATAAATACGACTAAGTTGTTCGAGAGTTGCTTGAGTGTTATCGATCTCGCAACACTTTGATGTCCGGTCAGAAATAATTACTAACCGAACTGACGGACTAATATTTGATATTAGTCCATTTTGGTACTTAGAAACTTTTTTCTTTCTTGGAAGGAATGACCGTAGACAGAGACTTCTATTATTTGGGGCGGACGTAGCCAAGTGGTTCAAAGGCAGTGGATTGTGAATCCACCACGCGCGGGTTCAATCCCCGTCGTTCGCCCGGTAAAAAACAGACCGGATTCAATTCTTTGTCATTCATTTTGGGCTTATGAAATTTATTTTTATTTTGATGAAATCAAATGATGAGTGGTTGACAATAAATTAGATAATATCTATATATATACCAGAATATAGGAAGAAAACAGAAAAATATTTATTAAAAAATGGAAAAGAATAAAGATCCCGATCGATTTAATAATCGGGATCTTTCCAAAACTATTTCCCTGGTGATTTCAATTTATTAACTGAGATGACCTCGACTTAATACATACAACCCATATATAACATATAAAAATAAAAACAAGCTGAAATGATGGAACATATTAGAAATCATATGAATAAATAAGGCAAAGTCAAACTGAAAATTAGATCGAACAAATAACGAAAAAGTTCGGAAGATCAAAAAGAAATAAAAAGGAGATCAAAAGATGAAAATAGCAGTTTATGGAAAAGGCGGAATTGGTAAATCAACGACTAGTTGTAATATTTCAATTGCCCTAGCCAGACGTGGTGAAAAAGTATTACAAATTGGATGTGATCCCAAACATGATAGTACTTTTACTCTGACAGGCTTTTTGATACCTACAATTATAGATACTTTGCAGTCCAAGGATTACCATTATGAGGATATTTGGTCCGAAGATGTAATCCATAAGGGTTATGGAGGGGTAGATTGTGTGGAAGCTGGGGGGCCACCCGCAGGAGCTGGATGCGGGGGATATGTAGTAGGGGAGACTGTGAAATTGTTAAAAGAATTAAATGCATTTTACGAATATGATATTATATTATTTGATGTATTAGGCGATGTGGTTTGTGGAGGTTTTGCTGCTCCGTTGAACTATGCAGACTACTGTATCATTATTACAGATAATGGATTTGACGCATTATTTGCAGCTAATCGTATTACTGCCTCTATCAGGGAAAAAGCTCGTACACATCCACTCCGATTAGCAGGCTTGGTTGGAAATCGTACATCTAAAAGAGATCTTATAAATAAATATGTAGAAGCCTGCCCAATGCCCGTAATAGAAGTGTTACCTCTTATTGAAGATATTCGAGTTTCGAGAGTCAAGGGGAAAACCTTATTTGAAATGGTTGGATCCGAACCATCTCTTAACTATGTGTGTGAATATTATTTAGATATAGCGGATCAAATATTGTCCCAACCAGAAGGTATTGTACCAAAGGATATTCCAGATCGGGAATTATTCAGTTTACTCTCTGACCTTTATCTGAATCCTATTAATGAGGGTAGACATAAAAATAATAAGGAAAATTTACTTGGATTTACGACGATTTAATCAACATAGTTAATAGTTATATTCATTTATGTCAGTGAAAATTTATGAAACTCTCACTGTCGAATGTGAGACAGGTAATTATCATACTTTTTGTCCAATTAGCTGTGTATCTTGGTTATATCAAAAGATTGAAGACAGTTTTTTTCTAGTTGTGGGCACAAAGACATGTGGTTATTTTCTGCAAAATGCACTCGGAGTTATGATTTTTGCAGAACCCCGATATGCAATGGCAGAATTGGAAGAAGGAGATATCTCGGCTCAATTGAATGATTATGAAGGATTAAAAAGACTTTGTCTTCGAATAAGAAAAGATAGAGATCCCAGCGTCATCATATGGATAGGCACTTGTACTACAGAAATAATCAAAATGGATTTGGAAGGTATGGCTCCCAAATTAGAATGGGAAATTGGAATCCCAATTTTAGTGGCAAGAGCGAATGGACTGGATTATGCTTTTACTCAAGGAGAAGATACTGTGTTAGCTGCGATGGCACATCGTTGTCCAGAACCGGAATTATCCGTTCGTGAACGAAAAGAAACTATACAAAATTTATTCTCTTTTCATTCTAGAAAAAAAGAAGAATTGGTCGAATATGCAAATCATCCTTCCTTAGTTCTTTTTGGATCTTTGCCATCCAATGTGGTTTCTCAACTCAATCTAGAATTAAAACGTCAATCCATTAAGGTATCAGGTTGGTTACCTGCTCAAAGATATACTAATCTTCCATCATTGGGTGATGGAGTTTATGTTTGTGGTGTTAACCCATTTTTGAGTCGGACAGCGACAACTTTGATAAGACGCAAAAAATGTGAATTAATTGGAGCTCCTTTTCCTATCGGTCCGGACGGAACGCGTGCTTGGATTGAAAAGATTTGTCCCGTATTTGGTGTTGAGACTCAAGGTCTGGAGGAAAGGGAAAAGCGGATATGGGAAAGTTTAAAGGATTATCTTGATTTGGTACGTGGGAAATCTGTCTTTTTCATGGGAGATAATCTGCTAGAAGTATCTCTAGCAAGATTCTTAATCAGATGTGGAATGATCGTTTATGAAATTGGTATTCCATATATGGATAAACGATATCAAGCTGCTGAATTATCACTTTTACAAGATACATGTATAAAGATGTGTGTACCAATACCACGAATTGTAGAGAAACCGGATAATTCGAATCAAATACGACGTATACGCGAATTACAACCCGACTTAGCTATCACTGGAATGGCGCATGCTAACCCGTTAGAGGCAAGAGGAATTAATACTAAATGGTCAGTTGAATTTACCTTTGCCCAGATTCATGGGTTTGCCAATGCAAGAGATGTACTTGAATTGGTTACCCGACCCCTACGACGTCAGAAAAATTTAGAAGACTTGGATCGGACCACCTTAGTGAGAAAAAACAACAAGTTTGAAATGTCCCAGTAATTCTCAATCGAATTATTCGAGATAATTTCATCTATCTAATTTTATTTAGATTCTCTAAACATATAGAATATCTATATGTATGAATAGATTTTGTTTGTGAGGTAAGGATCGAAATTGAGATAAATTGTGCTATTTTGAATGAGATTTGTGGATGTGAACGATACGATAAATCATTTCTTCTATCTCCCATACTTCTATGGGAGATAGAAGAATCATATCTATAATGATAATGTCCACCACAGATGGATGTATAAAAAATGTTATTATAATAACATATAGCGAGATATCATATTAGATATAGAGATCATAATAGAGATAAAAAAGTGTTCTCCTCAAATAGGATTTGAACCTACGACCAATCGGTTAACAGCCGACCGCTCTACCACTGAGCTACTGAGGAACAACTAAGGTTTATATCTCATATATGTTCAATACTCGGTTCTTTGAACCGCCTATAACAAGGAACGATTGGAAAACTAAATCAAAGATTTGTTCAAGACTCGTGGAACACCCCCGCCTTCCTATGTATATTATAAGCCTATATTATAAAATGTCATGATAGCAATCCCCTTTCTTCCGGAAAGCTTCCGGGACAAGGGGTGGTGGCGGTCAACCACTACCAACGATATCATTCATCTTGACACAGAATACAAAAGTGTTTATAATGTTATTGCAGATATAGATGGATAGAAATCATGTTGATAATTTAGAGTAATAGTATTACTCTACTTTTAATTCAAGTATTTAGTTGGCATAGTATTGTACTCCTTTTTGTTATTTTTGTGTTGTTATTTTTGTGTTGTTATTTTTGTGTTAAAAACATACATATATGTATATATATCATGTTTTTTATATTAATATTTTCCTTATGGTTCGGAAGGATTCGAACCTTCGCAAATTTCAATGTTTTAAATTGTTTCTAATATCTCCATAGATGGATGGAGATCATTGATCGTTACATATCAAATAAATAATTATAGATCATTATAATCTCTAATGATACGTTGGATAGAGGATAATTCTTATTGATAGAAAATAAATATTATAAATAGACACTAATTCATCTAGGATAATTCCTCTTAATATAATAGAAAATAGAATTTTATTCTATTATGTACATTAATTAGTAATCTATTTTTGTATTTAATAGAATAAAATAAAAAAAAAAGAATAAAAAATAAAATAAATACAAAAAACACAAATAACAAACAAGGAGAATAAAAAAAAATATGACTATTTATAGTTATAGCACTCTTTTAACCATGATATCATCATGGTTAAAAACGGTTAGTCCAATGGTAATATTTGGTTTTTATTATGGGTTCTTGACTACATTGCCAATGGGCCCTGGCCAAATATACTTCTTGAGGTCCTTACTTATGCAAGAAAATAATAATAAAATAATTTCTACGGGAAAAATAATTATCAGCGGTTCTTTTGTAGGTCAAGTTCTAATCTTCTCATCCATTTACTTTTTTCCTATTTATGCAGCATTATGCAAACCTCATGCAATGACTCTAGTGTTTGTAATCTCAATGTTTCTTATTTTTATTAAAATACTGTTTTCCGATTTCTTCGTCCCTTCAATAAACGATTTGTTTCCTTGGATCAACAATCCAGGAATAGAATTTCTTGTTGGGTTAATTCTCCAATTGCTAAATCCTGCCCTTTTCAGCCAATCTATTTATACCAGACTAGTAAACCTTATGGCATTCCGTTATAGTGGGAGCCTTTTGTTTATGCTAAGTACTGTCGCCGGATGGCTAAGCGGACAACTTCTATTCATCAAAGTGACAGAAGTCTTCTGTTCACGTGTAGAACGTGATTTACCGTTGAAATTGCTGCCAAGAAAACGGCATATTGCCGTAACTTTCCAAATTATTTTCTTTAGTTACTTTGTACTCATGTGTTATGGCAGAACCCCAGCCGTTTTAATTACTAAATGGGCTGACGAGAGAGCCTTGATTCGAGGTCCTCAAAAGGAGGAAGAAGACGAAAATACAAAGCAAGTGGATGTTAATAAAAAAATGGAAAATAAAGAAAGGCAGAAAAAAGAAAGGCAGAAAAAAGAAAGGCAGAAAAAAGAGAGAGAGAAAAAAGAAAGGCAGAAAAAAGAAAGGCAGAAAAAAGAAAGGCAGAAAAAAGAAAGGCAGAAAGAAGAGAAAGAGGAAAAAGAGAAAGAGGAAAAAGAGAAAGAGGAAAAAGAAGCCACGTTGAATAAAACGAAGAAAGATTCAGATTCAGCGTTATCCAAAATATTGTGTAAACCGTGGCCCACAATATTTTTTGATTATCGCCGATTCAATCAGCCGTTACGGTATGTCGGTGTCGGTGATTTAATTCTTCGCGGTCCTGTGAAGAGCGAAGTCGCTCAGTATTTTTTCGATATTTGTCTCAGTGAGGGACGCCAAAGAATGTCTTTCACAGCTCTGCCCAGTATGTCTTTCTTTGCGAAAATGGTCGACTTAGGAAGTCGAAGTTCTTTCACAAATCAGGATTCTCTTGATATTTTTGATAGATGGATAGTTACCAAAAAAGAAAGAAGGAATTACTTAGGCAAAGAGCTTGAAGACCGAGTTAAAGCTCTAAGCAATGGATTCCCTGTTGGAAATGTGATAGAAAAAAGAGTGAGATTTTCGAGAACCAAAAGTGGAGAGTGCCTTCCAGAAGTAAATGATCCTTTACTGAGCGGGCCATTCCGTGGGATCATGAATCAATTTAAATCACCATGGATGTTACCTCCAGAGGACGACGACTCTGGCTCTACCAAGGGATTTGAAAAAAATCAAAAATCGAAGAACGATCATTCTACCAAGGAATTTCGGCGTTGTTCGATCGTTCAACCGGAAAATAAGAATAAAGTCGTTCGAACGAAAAATAATAAATTGAAAATTATTATCAAATGGTGGCTCGATAAAATCCGTATATTCTTGTTAGAAGAACAAGAAACAAGAACATTTTTAGACGAGGTGACATTTAAAGAAATGTCAAAAATATTTGACAATATCTATCCGAAAGATTCGTTAGAATCTATATTTCAAATATTGGTCCCAGCGGATGTAGATATCGAAACGGAAATCGCTTCTTGTGATAAAAAAATATATACTAACTATTTGTTGAATATTTTCCTTCAAACCACGGGTACGAAATGGGAATTGCTTCTTAGTGTCCTTTCTACGAAACAGGCTTTGCTTTGTGAGCGATTTTTTTTAATGAAATCGACAGAACTCCCATCTTCTCTGATATCTATGGATGTCAAAGATATTCCTGAAGAGATTTCTAAGGAACATCTATTTTTTGAAGAGAAAAAAAGTCAGTATGAAGTCACTGAGAAAAATATTCCTGATGAAGATCGTTATTATCAAGATTTTTTTGTCCTTTATGAGAAATTCATGACATTCAGGGATAATTTCATTTTTAATGATCATGAACCTCGAATTCGAGATTTTAGTAAAATTATTGTGCCTACATGGCCTAGCATATTAATATCGGGCGTATACGAGAATATGGATATCAAAGATTCCCTCGAAACTCGTCCAAAAAAAGCTCGAAATCTGCTAACTATAAAACCCTTTGAAAAAATTGAAGAGGAACGACGACAAAGGGAAAGGGAAGAACAGAATAGAAAAGGAATTATAAACTTTGACTTCTTAAAACGGTTCAAAAAAGAAGCTGAAGAAGAAGCTAAAGAAGCTGAAGAAGAAGGAGCGAAAGAAGAAGGAGCGAAAGAAGGAGATAAAGAAGATGATGAGGACCCGATTTCAAACGAAATACATGTGTTTAGTTATCCGCACGAGGGAGATTTTCGTCGGCTCCTAGTTAAAGGAGCCCTACGTTTTCAAAGACGTAAAGTTTCATTGTTGAACTGTTGGACAGCGAAACCACAGTCGAGTCTATTTGAGAGACTAAAGGAGATGACTAAAACAAGACGTCACAAACCCAAACTTAAAGAGCGGACAAAGATTTCTGCTTCAATTTCAAACATAGCAAAATCCTCCGAACAAAAACGAAGAATAAAAGAAAGAAATCGCCGTGATAAACAGCAGGGATTCGATTGGGAAATCCTTCACTATGTAAGAGCTATTATATTATTTACTCAATCATATCTTAGAAAACGATTATATTTACCTTCATTGATAATAGCCAAAAATATTGGTCGTGCTTTATTATTTCAGGTCCCCGAATGGGAGCAGGATTGGGAAAACTTGAGTAAAGAATTGCATATGAAATGCAATTATGATGGCTATGAATTGACAGACCCAGACATACCTAAAGACTGGTTGAAAGACTATGTGAAAGAAGGGGTTCAAATCAAGATTCTATATCCCTTTCGCTTGAGACCTTGGTATGAATCTAATCTCCAATCTTATGATAGTGAAGACAAAACTAGTTTCTTAACCATGTATGGAACAGAAACTGAATTACCTTTCGGTAATCCAACAAAAGTGCCTTCTTTTTGGAAACCTATTGTCCAATGGATTTGGAATTCCGTTATCCAACGAATAAATTCCGTTATCCAATGGATAAAACCCATTTTCCAATGGATGAAACCTATTATCCAATGGATGAAATCTATTGGCCAATGGATGAAACCTATTATCCAATGGATGAAACCTATTGGCCAATGGATGAAACCTATTGGCCAATGGATGAAACCTATTGGCCAATGGATGAAACCTATTGACCAATGGATAGCATTGATTCGCTCCAGAATAACAAAAGTAGAGATGAACAAATCCGAACTTAGACCAGATACTGGAAGTACAGAAAATCTTCAAATGAATGACAGGATCCCTGTAATGATTCGGACTAGTCGTACACCTAATGTTAAATTTTCTATAGAAGTAGTCCAAGATTCAATGGACCCATTTCTAACTGAGATCAAACCAGATGTTGATCTGGAAGATACATATTATTGGACAACCACAATGAATCATCGGATCAAACAGATGAATAAAGAATATTTGTTTAACTTAGAAATTTGCAACAATTTGCAAGCCGATTTAAAAAATAAAATGGATCAACCTTCTTCTGACATAGGATTCAGATTGAAAAAGGAATTGGCTCGAATCAAAATTTGGCTTTTGATTTTCCGAAAGAAAAGCGTTCGATTAATTAGGAAATTGCCATATTTTATGAAGGTTTTTTTTGTAAGAATGAAACTACATGTTATTGATCTGAAACTAGGTGTTCTTCATCTCATCGAGTCAAATTTACAATTTTTATTTAAATTAAGGAGGAATATTGCAGCAATTAGAAGAATATTCATTACGAAGAAAAATAGAATTATCAACCCAATTACCAAAGAAAACCAAAAATTAAAAAAAATTTCCCAAGCATATGTATTTCACAAGATATGGCAACAAATAAGGGCCATGAAGGGGTCTTATGCGAAGGATTTACTACAATCCAGAACCTCATCTCCTTTAATCAAAAAGGATATCAAAGAATTCTTAGACATACAAGGAATATTGGATTCTAAAGAGCCTCAAGATTTGAGGGTAAAAGATTGGAAACAATGGTTAAAATGGTGCGCTGGGTACAGAATAGCACCACAGAAAAGGAAAAAAGCACCACAAAAAAGGAAAAATGTAATCAGTAACCGACTGGGATGGAGTCAATTTGCATCTTTTTTGGGAGACAATCAATTTGCGTCTTTTCTGGGACGACTCCAGAAAAGGATCAAACGTCACAGATATGATCTTTTAGCATATAGTTATCTGAATTATATGAAAGAGGATACTCATGGACCCGCCGTTCAATATATACCAGAACCAGATCATCAAGTTATTACCAATTTTCAAAGAACCGGAAAGGATTCCGATGACTCCAAAAATAGGAAGGATTCCGATTACTGGGTAACTAAGAAGAATTACTATTACAAATTCCAATTCTGGCTTTTCCCAGACATTAGAAAAAAAGTAAAAAATGTCGAAAGACTTGATGACCTGTTTCCTCCGGATACATTCATGAGATGTTTTAAAGAAATCTCTGATTTTAAAGAATTTAAAATACCAGAGGACTTTGATATTGATGCTTATATAATGGAAAGGATTAGAATAAGAGAAGAAGAAAAACAAAAAAAACTAGAAGAAGAACAAAGAATTAAGCAAGAAGAAGAAAAGAAAAAAAAAGAGAGAGAAGAGAAAAAAGAGGAAAGAATGCGAAAACTGGAAGCGGCAACTACTCCAGAAGAAGTGAAAAGAATTAAAAAGGCATTTAGGAAAGAAGATAAAGAAAATATAAAGAAAAAAAGAAAGGCTTTGAAGGACAAACAAATAAAAAGGGAAGAAAAAAGACGAACTGCCCGAATTAAAAAACGGGCAGCTCGACGAGCTGAACGAGCTCAAGAAGAAAAAGATCGACGAGCTCGAAAACTTAAAAATATAAAAAATAGAGACTTCCTAGTTCAAGACTTTAAGAATCTTTATAGCAAAAAAGTAAGCGATGAGGATGAAACATTCCGAATAGAGACAAAAAACAAAATTTTGAAACTAGATGCTGAAAAACAAGCAGAAGGTGACAAAAAGGGATGGGATGAAGTTAAATTTCGATTGGATTTGGGATCGGATAATGAAGAAGAACAAACCGAAGAAGAGAGAAAAACACAAAAAGAAGAAATCAAAGAAGAAATCAAAGAAGAAATCAAAGAAGAAATCAAAGAAGAAATCAAAGTGAATAAATTAGCGCATCGAAAAATGTCAAAAAATAATTATAGACTGATATTGAGGAAAAAGCTGAAAGAGCTGGGATTTGCTCCTTGGTTTTCCAAGTGCAAAAATGCGGCTCGTTTCTTAGACGAGAAGAAATTAGGCAGCAAGTACTTTACATTAAAAGCCACTAGACCATATTTGGATAACGGAGAACTTGACGTGGAATTAGTGGAGACTATGTTGTATATGGGAAGTCGCTTCAAGGGAAACGCTGAAGCATTTATGGGAATTTTGGGAGATCTAACAAGACGGTCTACGCCACTTCTACCGGGGTACTTTAATGATCGGTTCCTGATATATAAAATTGCAAGTTTTTTATTGAAATTAAAAAGGAAAGGGATTGATGTAAATCTTTTTGATAGATCTGTGCAATGCGAAAAAATAAAAACTATGGAGGATGAAAATGAAAACATTTCAAGTTCCCTCATTTTCGAATATATTTTGATTCCAAGACGTCGTAGAGAATTTCGAATTTTGAATCGTTTGAATCTGGAAAATAATTTAGGTGAAAGTACAGGATTTGACAATAGTAAAGACATACAGAATGACGAAGGACTCATGGAAAAAGACGAACGTCTTATTGTAGATACAAGGCAAAAGATAAGACGTTTTCTTTGGCCTCGTTATCGATTAGAGGATCTTATTTGCATGAATAGATATTGGTGGAATACAAATGATGGGAGTCGATCTGTTATGTTGAGGGTACGTATGTATCCCAAAATAGAACATTGGGAACATGTTCAAAAGAGTTTTTATCAAATAAAACATAGTCTTGTATCAATACGAGAGATTCTTCAAAATCTTTTAAATAATACCAAAAGTTTCTTGGGTTTTACTCGTACAAAAAGAAATGAGGTAAAGGATACAAAAATGAACTCTTTATGTACCATAACTTTAACTTCACCCCTTCCTTTTTGTTACATCAAAAACTTACCCCTTAAAAAATTTGATGAATTTATAAGGGGGTTTGCGTCTAATTTACGTAAACATTGGGGTCGTTGGAAAAACAAAATTAAGAGGGGGTTTGCGTCTAATTTACGTAAACATTGGGGTCGTTGGAAAAACAAAATTAAGCTCTTTATTTATATTATAAATAAAAATACTATATTATCGATAATATCGTGGCTTCCGAAAGGACTAATAATGCAGCTTCCAAAAGGCCCGCGTGAAAAAATGTTGGAATATCAAGTTATAGCCAGATATATAAGAGCTCTCAAACCTGTTTTTCTCCAAAAGAGGTGGTGGTTGTATTGGTATGCGCCCCTGATGAATAAGCCCCTAACAAAAATTGTTATAATTAGAAAAAATTATTCTGATAATCGGGGAGATCTTCCAAAGTGGGGAGACCCACCAAAATATTTTAAAATGTGGCCTTTAAATGATATAACAAAATATTTTTGGGCTAAAACTAAAGGAATCTGTCACTTTATCTGGGGTAAAGTGCTATGGGTAGAGGATAACGTTCTTATGAAACATTATCACGATATCTATATCAATTCTGATAATTTGGAATATTCTTGCGTGGATCGCTTTTTCCACTTATTAGATTATTATGGGATGAAAATAACTAATCTAGGTACAAAGGTAATCCTATTTTACTTCCTCCTCCGTAAATTATTCGGGTTCAGGTAACCCTGTTTCTATGGGAATAGAACAAAAAATCTATTTCCCGTAGAAACCTTCGGAATAAATCAGAATACATAGACCATGACCCAAAAATAAATGAAATGGGTCTCATTCTTTTTTCTTACTATAAATAAAATAAATCGCATTTGACTTCGGAAAATTTTATTTATGATCAATAATTTGTCCGTTCGTCCCTTTTTGGTTCCTAAAGAACAGAGAGGATCTGTTGAATCTCAAGTATGTTATTTAACCAGTCGAATTAAAAGACTTACTGAGCATTTGGACCTGCACAGAAGAGATTATTCGTCTCAAAGAGGTTTGTGGAAAATTGTGGGTAAACGGAAGCGACTTCTGATTTATCTGTTCAAGAAAGATAGACTTCGTTACGATAATTTAATTGGTCAATTAGATATTCGTGGGCTACGTTAACTTCGAACGAAGTTTTCAGATCCAATTATGGTTTATTAAATTCCGGATCCTAATGAGTCGTTCTTTTGTTCTCATTGATTTATAAAAAAACCGGAGAAGAGTTATGATTATGGTTGCTACGGAGAAAGGACCCATGATGGTAAGTATGGGTCCTCATCATCCATCAATGCATGGTGTTCTTCGACTTATTGTTACTCTAGATGGTGAAGATGTTATTGACTGTGAACCTATATTAGGTTATTTACATAGAGGGATGGAAAAAATTGCTGAGAACCGAACAATTGTACAATATCTACCCTATGTAACACGATGGGATTATTTAGCTACTATGTTCACAGAAGCAATAACGGTTAATGCGCCAGAAAGATTGGAAAATATTCAAGTACCTAAAAGAGCTAGCTATATCAGAATGATTATGCTAGAGTTGAGTCGTATAGCTTCTCATTTGTTATGGCTTGGACCATTCATGGCTGATATTGGTGCGCAGACTCCTTTCTTTTATATTTTAAGAGAGAGGGAAATGATATATGATTTATTTGAAGCTGCCACGGGCATGCGAATGATGCATAATTATTTCCGTATTGGAGGAGTAGCTGTGGATTTACCTTACGGTTGGATAGACAAATGCTTAGATTTTTGCTATTACTTCTTCCCAAAAGTGACAGAATATGAAAGGCTTATTACACGCAATCCTATCTTTTTGAAACGAGTTGAGGGAGTAGGCATTATTGGTAGAGAAGAAGCAATAGATTGGAGTTTATCAGGACCTATGCTACGAGCTTCCGGAATCCAATGGGATCTTCGTAAAGTTGATCATTATGAATGTTACGATGAATTGGATTGGGAAATCCAATGGCAAAAAGAGGGAGATTCATTAGCTCGTTATTTGCTTCGAATCGGGGAAATGAAAGAATCTATAAAAATCATTAGACAGGCCCTAGAAGTAATTCCGGGAGGGCCCTATGAGAATTTAGAGGTCCGACGTCTCAATAAGGGAAAAGATTCGCAATGGAACGATTTTGAATCTCGATTTATTAGTAAAAAACCTTCTCCTACGTTTGAGTTATCAAAACAAGAACATTATGTGAGAGTAGAAGCTCCCAAAGGAGAATTAGGAATTTTTTTAATAGGAGATGATAATATTTTTCCCTGGAGATGGAAAATCCGACCACCTGGTCTTATTAATTTGCAGATTCTTCCTCAACTGGTTAAAAGAATGAAATTGGCCGATATCATGACGATTTTGGGTAGTATAGATATCATTATGGGAGAGGTTGATCGTTAAAATGGTGATTAATATGGCGGATCTCGAAGAACAAGCAATCAATTTATTTTCTAGATTGGGATTTCCAAAAGAGATCTCTAGTCTTATATGGATTCTAATTGACATAATTACTCTTCTATTGGGAATTACGACAGGATTATTAGTTATTGTATGGCTCGAAAGAAAAATATCTGCGGGAATACAACAACGTATTGGACCTGAATACGCTGGTCCTTTGGGAATTATTCAAGCTTTGACGGATGGGATAAAACTACTTCTGAAAGAGGATATTCTTCCATCTAGGGGGGATAGTTGGTTATTTAGTATTGGACCAGCGGTAGTGGTCATACCTATTTTTCTAGGTTATTTAGTAATTCCCTTTGGCCGCCACATTGTTCTACTTGATCTTAGTATAGGTGTTTTTTTTTGGATCGCCATTTCAAGTATTGCTCCCCTTGGACTGCTTATAGCAGGATATGGATCAAATAATAAATATTCTTTTTCAGGTGGTCTCCGAGCTGCTGCTCAATCTATTAGTTACGAAATTCCTTTAGCTTTATGTGTGTTATCTATATCTCTACGTGTGATCCGTTGGAATATGAGATTGATTTTCCCCTTTTTTTAGGATAAAACAGGAAAAAAAGTGAATGGGATGAATATTGACATCCCGATCGAAAAACTAGATAGTCATATGGGTGAGATCAAACAGTTTACAAATCTGCAGTAAGATGATTGAGTCCCATCCCCCATGTACAAGAGTGAAAGCATACACAATCAGTGAAAACTGTATACCCCAGTTCATATATTAGTCATTGGGGCCCAACAGCGGGGAGGCAAAGAAAAAAAGGTATGAAGTTATTATCATATATACCAAAATTAAGCAAAGGTAGGTGGTGAGAAACACCAAGATATAAAAAAGATTAGTGAAATAAAAAGATAAACCGATTTACAGACCAGAGATGTTTCCATAGAAATGGGATTACAATAAGGACTTGGCATTGGTAGGGATGATCAAGTAGTACTTCCCCAGAACAGAACCCCGATCTAGAATATGTTTCTATCTACTGGAAAAAGAATGGCTATCCAGAACGAAGTAATCCTTTACACAGTTTTCCTCTCTCCTACAAAAAAATAGTGAAGGTTGAGATAGGTTCAAAAGCTCCTATTATTGTAGCAGACAGAATCTCATTGGTCCAATTTATGAATATTCTATTCTGGTGCTTTTTTTTATTTTGGTATTGTGTTCTTATTCCTCAATGGCCATTGAGAAGCCGTATGAAACGAAAGTTTCACGTACGGTTTTGGAATAGAGATAAAAACAGTGATGTTTCTATCGACTATAATTATCCAACAGTTCAAGTACAATTGATATAGTTGAAGCACAGTGCAGATATGGTTTTTTAGGATGGAATTTGTGGCGTCAACCTATAGGGTTTCTAGCTTTTTTCATCTCGTCTCTAGCAGAATGTGAGAGATTGCCCTTTGATCTACCAGAAGCGGAAGAAGAATTGGTAGCGGGTTATCAAACTGAATATTCGGGTATCAAATTTGGTTTATTCTACGTCGCATCTTACCTAAATCTATTAGCTTCTTCATTCTTTGTAACAGTTCTTTACTTGGGCGGATGGAACTTGTCAATTCCATTCATACCCATTCTGGAACATTTTGAATGGGATTCTATTTCTGGAATTAGCGAGGTCTTTAATATAACGATAGGGATCCTAATTCTATTAGCTAAAGCTTTTCTTTTCTTATTTATTTCTATCACGGCAAGGTGGACCTTGCCTAGGATAAGAATGGACCAATTATTGGATCTTGGTTGGAAATTTCTTTTACCTATTGCTTTGGGTAATCTATTACTCACAGCTTCTTTTCAACTTATTCTATTGTAACCAACTTTCTCTTCTTCTTCGTGAAGAGGTTCTGCATTCTGCAAGACATAAAAATTTGATAGATCAAATCTATGAAGAGAAAGAATTATCTATGATAATGATTATTTAAGGAGATTTGCCACATGTTCTCCACGGTGACTGGATTGATGAATTATAGTAAACAAGCAATACAGGCTGCGAGATACATTGGTCAAGGTTTTATGGTTACCTTATATCACATGAATCGTTTACCTATTACTATTCAGTATCCCTATGAAAAATTGATCCCATCAGAACGATTTCGTGGACGGATACACTTTGAATTTGATAAATGTATTGCTTGTGAAGTATGCGTTCGTGTATGCCCGATCAATCTACCCGTTGTGGATTGGAAAGTCGGAATAGATATTGGGAAAAAACGATTGGAAAATTATAGTATTGATTTTGGAATTTGTATCTTTTGTGGGAATTGTGTCGAATATTGTCCCACAAATTGTTTGGCAATGACTGAAGAATATGAACTTTCGACCTATGATCGTCATGAATTAAATTATGATCATATTGCTTTAGGACGTTTACCAATATCAGTGACTGAAGATTTAACAATTTGCACAATTCCGAGTTCAACTTATTAATTCTAACTTATTGTGTCTAAAGAAACTATGATCAAATATTCTGATTCGATCACTTCTACCAATTAATTTAGATCGAGTTTGATCAAAAAGACTGAGAAATAAGATACTCTAGATCGAGTTTGATCAAAAAGACTGAGAAATAAGATACTCTTTTAATGAACCGGGAATGAATCATCTTAATTGACATTACATTAAGAATGTCACATGTATGATTGATCGGAAGCTATTATTGACCGATAGATTTATGAATAAGTGCTCATATTGAATGAAATATTCGAAGTACAAATATTATAATATCCAGTATAGCAAATAGAAAAATGAGATCACTTTTTTTTAGTGAATGGGATGGAATAATATTCGAACTTATCGTGCACATAATGAATCGACCTGAACAGATATATGATATTCTTTTGGCTCCTCTAACGCTAAGTCTCATATTAGGAGGTCTAGGAGTAGTATTACTTACTAATATAATTTATTCTGCCCTTTCATTGGGGCTAGTTCTTATTTGTATATCCCTATTCTATATTTTATTGAACGCGGATTTCGTAGCTGTTGCACAAATCCTGATCTACATAGGAGCTGTTAATATTTTAATAATATTCGCCGTGATGTTGATGAATAACCCGAAATATCCCAATTCGGCCCCCCCCTGGACCGTCGGAGATAGCATCACTTCAATCGTTTGTACGAGTCTTTTCTGTTCATTAATTACTATTATCCTGAACATATCATGGTTCGGAATATCTCTTACTCAAAAATCAGATCAAATTTTGGAACGAGATCTAACAAACAATATTCAACGTATTGGGGTTCATTTATCCACTGATTTTTTCCTTCCATTCGAACTTATTTCTATAATTCTTCTAGTTGCTCTAATAGGAGCTATTACTATAGCTCGTCGAGAAGAAACAGTTTGAAAAGTTGCAAATGAAAGCTCTCGTGTTTATTAGTATCATAAATATGATCTTTTAGATCGCAGAAGAATCATTTCATTCCTTATTATAATGGAAAATATTAAACTTAATAGAACTTTTGTTTGTATCTGAAGAAGTTGAGGTATGAGGAGTTCCTCTATTATGCTCGAACATGCACTTATTTTAGGTGCTTATTTATTATCTATCGGTATTTATGGACTATTAACAAGTCGGAACATGGTTAGAGCACTTATGTGTCTTGAGCTAATACTGAATGCGGTTAATTTAAATCTAGTAACATTCTCAGATTCTTTTGATAGTAGGCAAGTAAAGGGGGACATCTTCTCGATCTTTATTACAGCTATTGCAGCTGCTGAAGCAGCTATTGGATTAGCTATTGTTCTAGCAATATATCGTAACAGAAAATCAACTCGTATCGATCAATTTAATTTGTCAAAATGGTAATATCTATATATTCTAAATCTGTATATCTATTCCTATTCAAATAGATACTAGGTCTGTCTCTATAAAAATAGATCTATATCTCTCGCTCTTTCTTTATTTTATATATAGTATTACGATCAATCAATAACATTATTCATAATTTAAGTCATTATCCAAATCTAACATGATTAGACCAGATTTGGTGAAATCTGGAGAGATGAAAGTTATACAAATCTTATTATTCTGATAGAATCCAAATCTATCCATTATATCCCAGATAATACAATTATTGATTTGCTTGATAGTCATAATATATCGTTATTGGCCATATATTATTAAAATATTATCCAATTAAAAACTTTTAATTAACTAATGGAGTTCTTAGGTCCAATGGCACATTCAGTAAAAATTTATGATACATGTATTGGTTGTACTCAGTGTGTACGAGCGTGTCCCACAGATGTATTAGAAATGATACCTTGGGAAGGATGTAAAGCTAAGCAAATTGCTTCTGCTCCAAGAACAGAAGACTGCGTAGGTTGTAAGAGATGCGAATCCGCTTGTCCAACGGATTTCTTAAGTGTACGTGTTTATTTATGGCATGAAACAACTCGCAGTATGGGTCTAGCTTACTGACCTCTAAGTACAATAAAAAATAGTTAGATCCATCCCATACATATTTTTCATTCTCCTTTTTATCTTTCACTGATCAAAACCCATACTCAACCCAAGATCTCAAGCATGGGTTTTGATATCGAAAGTCTCTTTTCTTTTCATTATGAGCAATTTACCTTGGTTAACAATAATTGTTATTTTGCCCATATCTGCGGGGTTATTAATTCCATTATTTCCCCATAGAGGGAATAAGATGATACGATGGTATACTCTAGGTATTTGCTTATTAGATCTCCTTTTAATGACCTATACATTCCGTTATCATTATCATTTTGATAATTCATTAATTCAATTGGAAGAGGATTATAACTGGATAGATCTTATTCAGTTTCATTGGAAACTGGGAATTGACGGATTTTCTATTGGACTTATTTCGTTAACGGGATTTATAACTACTTTAGCTACTTTAGCTGCTTGGCCAGTTACTCGAAATCCGCGATTGTTGCATTTCTTGATGTTGGCAATGTACAGTGGCCAATTAGGATTATTTGCTTCTCGAGATATTCTACTTTTTTTTCTCATGTGGGAGTTGGAATTAATTCCCGTTTACCTACTTTTATCCATGTGGGGGGGGAAAAGACGTCTATATTCGGCCACAAAATTTCTTTTGTATACTGCGGGTGGTTCCATTTTTATCTTAATGGGAGCTTTAAGTATGGGTCTCTATGGATCTCATGGACTCACATTCGATTTCGAAATATTAGCTAATAAATCTTATCCCATAACATTAGAAATAGTATTCTATTTAGGGTTTTTGATTGCTTATGCCATAAAATTGCCAATCTTCCCTTTACATACCTGGTTACCAGATACTCATGGGGAAGCACATTATAGTACATGTATGCTTTTGGCCGGAGTTCTATTGAAAATGGGAGGATATGGGTTAATCCGAATCAATATGGAATTGCTGCCTCATGCTCATTCTCTGTTCTCACCATGGTTGATAATAATAGGAGCGGTGCAAATTATCTATGCAGCTCTAACTTCTATGGGTCACCGCAATTTGAAAAGGAGAATAGCCTATTCATCAATATCTCATATGGGTTTTGTAATTATAGGAATTGGTTCCATGACAGATAAAGGTCTCAGTGGATCCATTTTGCAAATGATTTCGCATGGATTAATTGGTGCTGCACTTTTTTTCTTAGCAGGAACAAGTTACGATAGGATACGTACTCTTTTCCTTGACGAAATGGGAGGAATCGCTATACCAATACCTAAATTTTTTACTATGTTCAGTAGCTTTTCAATGGCTTCTCTTGCATTGCCAGGAATGAGTGGTTTTGTAGCAGAATCTATTATATTTTTGGGAATAATTACTAGTAAATATTCTCCGACCTTTCGAATAATTATTACTATAATAGCGGCAGTTGGAATGATATTAACTCCTATCTATTTATTATCTATGTTACGTCGAATGTTCTATGGATATAAGTTTTTGAATGTCCCGAATCCTTATTTGAAGGATTCGGGACCGCGCGAAATTTTTATTTTGATCTGTCTCTTTCTACCAATCATAGGTATTGGTCTTTACCCCGATCTAGTTCTATTTCTATACAATGAAAAGGTTGAAGCTATTTTCTATCGATCTTTCTATGAATCGTAAATTTATTAACTTGCAGAGCTATCTAATAGACCTAATTACTTCTTATCTTTATGAGATATTAAAAGAATTAAAATAGAGAGAATTGCTCTCTAGTTCGAGTTATTTCAAGTAGTGATTTTCTACGATTCTATAATCACCCTCTGAAATAACTTGGACGAACTACCTATTGATCTCACTTCTCAATAACATAGAATGACTGTATTGAATCTATCCTACGTTAATTAATCTCATTTATTGTTCTATGCTAAATCAACCATCCATAGCTATGTAAACCTATTCCTAATAGATTAACCCCCAAATAGCAGATCCAAACTATAAAAAATCCTAGAGAAGCCACAATTGCCGGTTTCTCACCTTGCCAACCCCTGTTAATTCTAGTATGTAGATAAATTGCAAATATGGTCCAAGTAATTAATGCCCAAGTCTCTTTTGGATCCCAGCTCCAATAAGATCCCCAAGCCTCATTGGCCCATACTGCCCCAGAAAGAATACCTATAGTTAAAAGGGAAAATCCTAGACCAATAGCACGATAACTCCAATTATCTAATTGGATAATCAATTTCCATTTACGATAATTGCTAAATGGAAAGCAAAAAGGATCTTTCAAATCCTTTTTTTCTTGGTCGTATAAATACCAATTTTTATTAGGAAGGAAAGATCGTAAAAAGGAATTGTCCGCACTAAAAAGAATCTTTCGATTTATTCGGAACGTAATGATCAAAAAAGCTATTGATGATAGGCATCCACATAAAAGAGTTGCATAGCTGAGCAATATCATACTTACATGCATCATTAACCAATGAGATTGTAAAGCGGGTACTAGCATTGCAGACTGCTGCATTTTATCCGGAAGACCTAAAGTAGCAAAACCATGAGTTAACATAGCACTTGGCGCGGTGATTGCACCTAACCACCAAGCAGCCTGGCCCCGTACTTCTATAACTATATGAATCATGGAAGAAATCCATGAAAGTAACATGAATGACTCATACAAATTACTTAACGGTAAATGTCCCGAATAGAGCGAACGAGTAACTAATACTCCCGTTATACAAATAAACGTCACTATCATGCCCTTTCCTCCCGAACTACTTAGTTCTTCACTTTGATAAACTAAGGTTCCCCAATAAATGAGAGTGACAACAAAAGTCAGAGAAAAAGAAACATGAGCTGATATATGTTCTAGAGTGCTTAATATCATAATAAACCCATTTCTTAATTTGATTTTGAATAGAATCAATGATAAAAAATAAAATCGATTGATATGTCATTAATCATATCGACATAGATCGAACAGTGGTAGTCATTTACTCTATAGGTATTCTATAAGTAATCTATGGGGATTCTATAGGGAAGGGATTGAATCCATGGTATCTTATTACCAATAATGCCGCCACTCGGATTCGAACCGAGATGCTCTAGCACTGCTTCCTAAGAGCAGCGTGTCTACCAATTTCACCATGGCGGCTTGGTATTGTCTATTCAATATATTAGACTATTTTTCCGAGATTGTCAATGGGAATATGTATAAAAGAGTAATTGTTATCAGCAATGTCCGAATGTCAGTTCGGACATTGAATATTAAATGTTATGTTGGTTGTTTTAACGGAGCATGGCGCAGTTTGGTAGCGTGCCATCTTGGGGTGATGGAGGTCGCAGGTTCAAATCCTGTTGCTCCGAAACGAACGGTAAACAAAATTGTATTTATTTAATACGTTCTGCCATTGAACAAATATATAACTAAAAAACTAAAAATGATCGCAATGGAATAAGAACAACTAGATTTTGAACATGGAAGAACGAGAAAGGAGAAGGGTTTTATATTTAAAAATGACTTTGTCATCGTAATGATTCATTCGGTCGAAAAATAACAACAATATTGGATAAAAAGAAAAACTAGGATGAATTGAATTAAATATCTTTTCTATTCTTATTTGATCAATTGTCTGCACAATTGGACCTTAGAGATTGCGATGTGAATAGGGAGGTCGACATCCCATCCCCATATAAGATCGCAAGAATATAACAGGCTAGCTAATCCTTTTAGCTAAGCTAATGAAATGGGGTTGAATCATTTCATTTGATTACTAATATGTCCCTATGTCTGTCTAAAATGGTCTTGGCATTACATGATTATCACAGTAGAGATACAAAAAATATTAGCTGTGAGTCATCTTAAATAATTTAAGCACTCCTTCCTATCTGACTATAAAGGAAAGAATGAATGATTTCATACTTAATCACGAAGGATGAATCGGTTAATCTGGAACTAAAAACTACAAATGATTTATCATCATTAGAGCATCGCTCCGATGATACATCTAGCAGACCGAAATAAACAAGCGCTTCTATGATTAACCATAGGTTATGTGGTTACTACGTTTCAATCAAGTTTCTTTTCGGCATAGATAGAATGAAATTTTCATAGCTACCAGCTACATATAATGGCAGAGTTGATCCGGGATTATTAAAAAGAACACTGCACTTTTATCTTTTTCCAGTGGGAAAGGAAAAAAGGATGGAGGAATGGTTGATAAACCCCCTATCTTCAAAATTGGTCGAAGAGAACGGCTGTAGTAGAACTAATTTATGACCGTGTCCCTTTTGCCCGACCACCCTTCCAACCAAGTATCTCTACCTCGAGAGAGAAAAAAAGGTTCCCATCGCTGGTTTCCAGAGTCTTAGAGGGTGTAGTATATTTGCTGGTGTTACGCATCCACCAATTCATTGCTGGATCTATATTTTATTTGGATGATCCAGAGGATGAGTCCTCTGCTGTGAAAGAAAAACCCTTGGCTGATCTAGAAAACGAAAGCTCAAAAAAATGCTTTAAATCACCGTTAACTAAAGAAAAAGCTTTTGCTGCGGCCCGATATGCTTTTCCCTTCCAAATATTGTTACGGATTTTTTTTTTAGATTTAGAGGTACGCTTCTTTGGAACTGCCATAATGAATAATATAAACTAGTTTTAATTCATTTATCTAGTTCGATGTGAAGGACATGTATGTACTTAGTAATACGATATAGTTTTTTCTAAAGGAAAGAAACTTTAATAAAGATCTAACTCCCTCAATTATTTAAAATTGAAATAAGTAATGACTCACCTTCTTTTGGTTAATCCGTTCCCACCTCCCCATATTTTTACAAATGGGTGGAATCTATTACAAATCAAATCCAAATTGTATTTATTGTTCAATGTATTTGCGCCTTGTTGTTCTTCTAGAACACATCTTATAAAGGATCATTTAATCTTTTAAATAGTTCAAGTTAGATATAATATCTAACTAACTCCCGCATTTTTTAAGCGGAGATGTACCGGATTAGTAGTAGGAGATCCACGACAGCAATTAAGTAATACTTAATTGCTGAATACAATTTTATTCTTAATTATGGCCATATGACCCTAAGGAGTGACGGATATAAAAAAAATAAATCAAATTCTTGTTAAGCAAGCTCCATTATAAATTTCATCTGCAGTATAAGAAGTTTTGTAAATTGTATCTTTAGTTAACTAGATTATATGAAACCATTCAAATATAAATGTTGTGTGTACACAACTATCTTTATATATGAGTACCTAGACTGAAAAATAGGAACTAGAGTTCCTTCTTGCCCATCTGACAAATATTTGATTAGTATCAGTATTTGATCGGTTCAAATCTGGTATTTGCATAAAAAAGATGAAAAAAGATCAAAGGAATATGAAATCAATGGGATCCCATCTCATATTCTATCTTCTTCCTGGTTTGCGTGCAACCTCTTCTTTTTTTTTTATTCTTTTTAGGATCTAGTGGATTGGAAACCAAGAATGTGGAATATTAAAATATTTCGAATAATGATTTGATTTTCTTATGGAATTTCTATATAAATATGCTCGGATCGTGCCTTTTCTTCCGCTTTCAGCTTCTGTACCAATAGGATTAGGATCCTTATTTTTTCCGGGAACAACGAAGAGTCTTCGTCGTACATGGGCTCTTATTAGCATTTTTCTGCTAAGCATAGCTATGTTTCTTTCTTTCAATCTGTTCTTGCAACAAATTACCGGCGGTCCCATCCATCGATATTTCTGGTCCTGGATCATCAACAAGAAGTTTTCGTTAGAGTTGGGTTACTTGGTTGATCCACTTACTTCTATTATGTTAGTTTTAGTTACAACAGTTGGAACCATGGTTATGATCTACAGTGATCATTATATGTCTCATGACAAAACGTATGTGAGGTTTTTTGCTTATCTTAATTTTTTCAATGCTTCTATGCTGGGACTAGTTATTAGTCCTAATTTAATACAAATATATATTTTTTGGGAATTAGTGGGAATGTGTTCCTATTTATTAATAGGTTTCTGGTTTACGCGACCCAGTGCGGCTAATGCTTGTCAAAAAGCATTTATAACTAACCGTACGGGGGATTTTGGACTCTTGTTAGGAATCTTAGGTTTTTATTGGGTCACGGGTAGTTTCGAATTTCAATATTTGTACGAAAAATTAAATGAATTGATTGCCGTTGATGGGGTTCGTTCATTCTTTGTTACTTCGTGTGCTTTTCTCTTATTTTTAGGTCCAGTAGCCAAATCTGCACAATTCCCACTTCATGTATGGTTACCTGATGCTATGGAAGGACCTACTCCTATTTCAGCTCTTATACATGCCGCTACTATGGTAGCAGCAGGAATTTTTCTTGTAGCTCGATTGTTTCCTCTTTTCAGAGCTCTACCTTTAATAATGAATCTTATCTCTTGGATAGGTGGAATAACAGCTCTATTGGGAGCTACTATGGCTCTCGCTCAAAAAGATCTTAAAAGAGGCTTGGCTTATTCCACTATGTCTCAATTAGGTTATATGATGTTAGCTCTAGGTATAGATTCCTATCAAATCGCTCTGTTCCATTTGATTACACATGCTTATTCTAAGGCATTATTGTTTCTAGGATCTGGATCAGTGATCCATTCCATGGAACCCATTGTTGGATATTGTCCCGATAAAAGTCAGAATATGGCTCTTATGGGTGGTTTGAGAAAATATATGCCAATTACAGGCATTACTTTTCTTTTAGGGACACTTTCTCTTTCTGGTATTCCACCTTTTGCTTGTTTTTGGTCCAAAGACCAAATTCTTAGTGATAGTAAGTTATATTCACCCATTTTCGGGGGGATAACTTGGTTCACAGCAGGGTTAACTGCCTTTTATATGTTTCGTATGTATTTACTTACTTTTGAAGGAGACTTCCGTATAAATTTAGTTAATTTATATAACAACCATATTACATTATATTCAACTTCTATGTGGGGAGAGGAGGAATCCAGGACATTCAGTAGAACGAGAGTGGATTCTATGTCTAATCA